TTGTATTTTTCCATAATAATATGTTCGCTCAAAAAAGACTCCAGAAGATGTTAATGGTAAATAAGAAGATTGTTTACGAAGAAACACTAATAAAAATTCGCATTCAGATATATAAGAATTATATAAGAACCAAAATAGTCTTTTATTTTCTTTTGAAATAACAGAAATAGATTTCTTCGGAGTAATGAGACTATTCCAATTATGATATTGGTGAAGAAAGAGCCGCAAAAAATGCAAAGAGGAAGCATCCTGGACTCGAGATTGAAGAATTTGAACCAGGATTTCCATATGAATGGGATGAGGTATTAGTATATCTGACAGATAATTTAAATGCGATAATTTATCTTCTAAAAAGGGAAATATTGAATGAATAGATCGTAAATTGTGTATTTCTTCGATGGAAGATTTCAATTGAAGCGAGAATGGAATTTCTACAATGACTGAAACTCCCTCTGATATCATCAGAGAATAAAAATAGGAATAATAATTGTGTCCAACGAATCTATTTTGGTTAGATTCATTAAAGGAACAAATCAAATGATTTTGTTGATACATTCGAATAATTAAACGTTTCACAAGTACTGCACTAGATTTCTTGTCATAACCTAAAAAATTTACGGGTTCGTAAAAAATCGACCCATTTAAACCATGATCATGAGCAAATACATAAATATACTCCTGAAAGAGAAGCGGATATAGGAAGTGTTGTTGCCAAGATCTTTCTTTTTCTAAAAAGCTTTGTAATTCTTCCATTTTTATTTCTACTTGAAGCAGAAGCAGGAGCAGGAGGCATTTCTTGGGTTATCAAATGATACATAGTGCAATATGGTCAGAACGAAGTATGTATTTTCCTTATTATAGATATTAATTATGTATCTAGTATGGTAAGAAAAAATATATTATATATACCCCGGAAGGAAACTAGGAGTCCAATCAACAGATCTTTTTACTTTCTTTTTCTATCCAACGAGTTTAGCCTTCTTTCTGAGAATTAAAAAAGTGTAAAAAATCCTTTATTTTCGAAACCCGATTGCTCTTTTGACTTTGGAAAAAATTCTCTTTATCAGTATACCGTTTCTTCTACACATTCATTCGTTTTCAATCTAAAGATCTAAAGAATAATTAGGATTCATTAAAAAAAAGAAAAAGAATCTGTGGTCTACTCACATCCCAGGAGGACCCACTGTTTCCCGCATCAGGCACTAATCTATTTTTAACGTCTAATTAGATTGGGGAATTTTTGAATCCAAATTAAGAACATAAGCTCGTTTCTTTTTGTTTTACCAAAATTGGAACTATAGGGCTCTATCCATTTATTCATTAGACCCAACCAACAAATAGTAAGTAAATGAAACTTGTTTCCTTACAAAAATCAAAACAATTCTTTGGAATGATTCGGTAAGGATAAACTCAAAGTTCCACTTTCTTTAATTGAAATTTTGCATTTTATAATACAAAAAAAATTGATTTTATTACGACATGCTGTTTTTTCCATTCATTACCTTTGAGGATCAGTCGTGGTCTTATAGACTCTACCAATAGTCTGGACGAATTCGTTACTTCATCCAAATGTGTAAAAAATCATAGTCGCACTTAAAAGCCGAGTACTCTACCATTGAGTTAGCAACCCAAAAAATACAATTACAATATGTAGAATACAATATGTAGATATGATCAAAAAAAATTAATTGAATTGCATAACCTCATCAAAATATTGAACTAACAAAAAAAGAGATTTAACGATCAATTAGAAAGATCAAAATCCAAAATCGAAAGAAAAATCGGCGAATCCGATTAAAAAACAACAGATTCACAAACAAACAATAAGGGGTACTCGAATTTAAACTAAATTAAATGAACCACCCGTTTTTGTTATTCAATTTTGGATTATCGTTAAGAAAATTAATCTTGTCAGACAAAAAATCCAGCAATACAAACCACTTAAATGAACTAAGACCCCAATAGAAAAACTACTTATTTATTGGTTGGGGATAAACAGATCTATTGATCTATAGATCGAATTATATTTGTTCGATACGCCATTGTCAATATGAATACAATGGTGAGAAAACAAATTTAAGTAAATCAAATAAGGATTTGTGTTAGATTAGGACAACATAAAAAAAAAATAGATTTTGATGTAAAAAAGAAATAAGGAGAAGAGGTAAAGAAAAAATCTCGGGTTTATTCAATTAATATAGAATATTAGGTACAATAAGAAAGATTAATCCCTTGTTTGTTGGTAGATTACCACAACAAGAAAAAAAAAAAAAAAATAGAACAAAAAAAGGCAAATTATAGGTAAATAATTACCCAAAGATAGATACTAGTTACTTCACCCTTATTTCTTATTTATTTTACACTTATTTTTTTTTTATTATTTTAGAATTTCCTTTTTTCCTTTACTTTAATTTCATTAACTCAGAGTTCTTTCTTTAAAAAATTCTGCCTTTCTTAAAATATCATAAACAGTTCCTGTAGGTTGAGCGCCCTTTTCAAGGAAATATAGAATAAGAGGGACATTTGAATAAGTTTGATTCTTTATCGGATCATAAAAACCCACTTTTCGAAGATCTCTTCCTTCTCTTCGGGATCGAACATCAATTGCAACGATTCGATAGATGGCTCATTGGGATAGATATAGATAAACCATTCTCCCCCCAGAAACGTATAGGAGGTTTTCTCCTCATACGGCTCGAGAAAAAAAGGATTCTAATTTCTGTATATAATATATAATGGCAAATTGAGATCCATAAAATAATAAATGGACTATGATTCATTTTTTATTCTTCCTTGCCTTACAGAAAAAGAAATATCATTTATACTCATAACTCAAGTTGAATAATTCTGACAAAGTCCAAAGGAAAATCCTTAGATATTTTTTGAGCCGTCTCTAATCTCTTTTGTTTGTCTCATCTCGAATACATTTTGATTTCTTATTCTGATTTAATTGTTGAGACAATTGAAAATAGTGTTTCCTTGTTCCGGAATCCTTTATCTTTGCTTTTTGAAATCATTGGGTTTAGACATTACTTCGGTGATCCTTATTCTTTTTCAAAAAGGTAGCAACATCCTTTTTGTTTTTTGGTATTTCTTTCTATCTATAGAAAAGAAAGATTGATTCCTGTATGACACACTTTATTTGACCGAAATAGTTTTACCAATTCCGAAAAATTTGACTTTTTTCAAACTTGTTTCGAATTTGAACCTTTCGATTTCTATATTGAAGATATGCTTACAAAGCCGGTCTAACTTATTGATTGTCACTAACCCTAGATTCTTCCCCTTGATAAATGAATCAATTCTTTATGCTCGAGCTCCATGATGTACTATCAACCTAAGACAAATTCGGTTTGTAATGGAACAGAACAAACTATGTCGAGACAAGAGCATCTTCATTGGTATAGAAAATGGTGGATGTAAAAAAAATCCACAACCGATCGTGTCCTTCAAGTCGCACGTTGCTTTCTACCACATCGTTTCAAACGAAGTTTTACCATAACATTCCTCTAATTTAGAATTGAATTTCAAACCGCTATGGAATTGATTCATTATATAATTAATTATGAATAGTCATTAGCTTAACAAGCGATATATAATAATTTTTTTTATCTATGAGTGGATAAGTATTTATCCGGAGAAGGCTCCGCAATTTCTTTAAAGGAAAGTCTTTTTTTAATAGATATAGATTTCTAATTCCGAAACAACAAAAATTAAGTAAACAAACAATTCCAATGATCTAAAAAGGTCATAAGTTTCTCGAAAATATGATTTAGCACACTTCTTCAAATACTAAAAGTTCATAAAAAATGAATTCGTGTAAGGCAAAATGAAAGTCGTTATTCTTTCATATGAAAGAAAGAATTTGAATCAAGAATTAGAAGAGTCTGATCTTGTCGTATTATCCACCATATACAAGGAACAATTGTTACAGGGGAGAATCCTGTATATTTAAATAAATAATCACGGACCCCTTTCCAAAAACCCTTTTCACTTAAATAAAAGCCTTTTCAATATTGAATTTTTAATATTGAAGTACAACTGAAGAAGTACAACAAACAATAATATAATAATATTATGATATCATAATACATAATACATATATATTATGTAGGCGCAGACCTTGTTTATTTTATAATATAAAGATTTTGTTTTACTTCAAGTTCAAAAAATTATTCATCTATTCTACAAAGTATATGAAATATACGAAATTCCCCCCAATCACTATATTACATTGATTCTAAATTCAAATTTGGACCAAATACAAATATAAGATACTAAAATACAAAGAAATGGGATATTGATCAGATAATTTGTTTTTCCTATTTTTTTCCACAACACTTCTTTAAGAACCTTAAGACCCGCGACGCAAGTAATGAAATTTAGTACCACAAACTTCTTTCTTACTCTTTTGTTTTTAGTTTAGTCTCCGTGAAATTTTTATATCTTATTTTTTGACTTTAAGCTTTATCTTTATAATAATTTCTTTTATGGAAAGGAAGAAGGATGCTCTTGTTTCACATTTCGATTTCGAATGTATCATGGGACAACTCTATTTCACATATATGGGACATAAAGTTTTTCTAAAAAACTCATTCAAAAAAAAATATTTACTTCTATTCACTTTTATTTGATACTTTATTATGAATCAAATCAATTCTAAGAATTCAGAAAAAAGGTTGTTCTCTTTAAGATTTTTCTGTTTTATTTTTATATGGGATACAATGTAATCTAGAATACAACATAATCCCTTCTTTCGTTTCTGACGGAAACGGTCTGGGACGGAAGGATTCGAACCTCCGAATAACGGGACCAAAACCCGCTGCCTTACCACTTGGCCACGCCCCATTTTGATTTCTAGTCTAATCTACAAAATAAAGTGTAATATTCGTATTAGGATTCGTCAATCCCAGGCGAAATATACATACAGGATATTTTCTTGCTAAGATTCAACACATTAGATGTAGTAGAATCAAAAAAATTCATTGATCATTACATAGAATTCAATTAAGATAATGTATGAAAGTAGAATTCCTTGTATTATCATTTGAGAATGGAAGGAACTATTTTTGATTTGGGAGAGTTAGAAAAAAAGAAGGATTTTTTTACTTTCTTTTTTCATTTTTCCCTTAGAAAAATAACTCAATCAAAATAAAATTATCTAATCTACAAAAACTAAATTTTTGTTATGCTTAATATTTCTAGTTTAATCTGTATCTGTCTTAATTCTGTCCTTTATTCAAATGGTTTTTTCTTCGCCAAATTGCCTGAAGCTTATGCGATTTTCAATCCAATCGTAGATGTTATGCCTGTCATACCTGTCCTCTTTTTTCTCTTAGCCTTTGTTTGGCAAGCTGCTGTAAGTTTTCGATAAAATCTTTAATACTTTGCCGAATTCATTCATGATTTATTCGATAATAAAATTAGAAAAATGAATAAGATCAGTAGGTAAAGTGTTACATTTTAAATCTTGGATTCGAAAATAGAAATTCTTCTATTTTATATTGAATAACTGCGTCAATGCATTTGGATCAACTTATTTCTCTCCGCGTTCTGATTTTCCCGCGGGCAAGGACTTTTTTTTTAAGTCTAGGTCTTCTACAATACCAAATTATTGGTATGACAAGAAATCTTTTGTAAGGAAGGAATCAAAATCTTTTTACAAAAAAAATTCCTAAAAACAACTTTTCAAAAAAAATATTTGTAGTAAAAAAATAGAGAATCTATTCCCTTTATCGAAAAAATCTTATCTTGGAGATTGTGTAATGCTTACTCTCAAACTCTTTGTTTACACAGTAGTGATATTCTTTGTTTCTCTCTTCATCTTCGGATTCTTATCTAATGACCCAGGACGTAATCCTGGGCGTGAAGAATAAAAAAAAAAGAGATTTTTCGTTTTTCCTTGGTTTTTTCTAAATTTTTTATTATTTTATCTATTCCATATATTTACTTATGATAAAATCAAGGAATCAAAATTCCTTCGAAATCGGAAGTTCTCAAGTAATTATAATCAGAACCGGCGGAGAAAGAGGGATTCGAACCCTCGGTACGAATAACTCGTACAACGGATTAGCAATCCGCCGCTTTAGACCACTCAGCCATCTCTCCCAATTTTCAATTGAAAATTTTTATGTGATGTAACATATGAAATAAAAATCGAGAAAATTCTCTTCTTCTTATTTTCCAATTTGAAATTTTTTTAATTTCTATTAATTATTTCAATTTCTATTAATCTATATAATAATGAAATATTTTAAATGTTAATTAAATAAATATTCATTAATAAAAAATATTCATTAATAAAAAATAAAAATTGAAATTAAATTAGAAAGAAAAGTCTTATATTAATCTTATCCTATTTATATTAATCTTATCTTATATTTTATATTAATTATACTTAAATATTAATTATATATATATAACTATATATAGTTAGATATATATATATATATATATTGTATCTATTTTAATTGTAAAAGTATCTATATAAATTATATATATAAATATATATTGTAATTATTAAATCCAATTAGATAAATTATTTATCTTTATATATCAAAGTGTTATATAGTTATATATAACTATATATATAGTTATAAAGATAAATATATATGTATATAATATATATAAAGGTAAATATATAAATAAAGGTAAATATATAAAAAATAAAGATAAATATATAAAAATAAAGGTAAATATTAAATATATAAAAACACATTCATTTGTAATAAAATATATATACATTATATAGTATATATTATAATAACAATTAACAATAGATTTATAGATTTTCAGATTCTAAATATGTATTTTAATAATCAAACAAAGTGTCCTAATCCTAAATTAAATATATGATTTATTAATAATCAAAGTATTAAATATTAATATAATATTTTATAATATATAATATAATATAATATTTTAATATTTTTCATTTATTTTTATTATATTTTATTTCTTTATATTTATTTATTTTTTTTATTTATTTTTTAATTTATTTTTTTTATTTCTATTGTTCTATTTCTTTCTTCAATTTTTTTTTTTCATTCTTATAAAAAAAAAAGTACTAAACTATAAACTATAAGAAAATTAAGTATAAGAAAAAAGCAAATAAAACAAATACAAAGAGTTAAGAAATCAAATTAAGTGAAAAACAAATTTGATTAGGAATTCCATTTCATTTAGATAATTAAAGGGGATATCTCGAATAGAAAAATATCTTATTAACTTTGTATAAAAGGCCCCTCCCCTCACGCCCCGACCGGTTAAGTACTGTCCAGCCCAGTACTTCTTTTTTTTTCAAGCATTCCTAGGCCAAATGATTTAATTATGATTTAATAGCAATCCATTTTTTATTGAAGAAACAACAAAACAAGGACAATCTCTATTCCCATTTCTATGATAGAAGTTTCATTTCTAATTATTTCTTTTTTTTGGTCCTGCTTCAATGACTCTTTCGGGCTGGGCCAAGAATGTTAGTAATCCAGCAAAGCAAAAGTA